ATTGCCTGTTGGTATCAAAAGACTCAAAAGTGCAGAAGTCAGTGTGGTGGTCGAGCTAAGAGAGCTGTCACCGCTTATACGGAATAGACGCCATGATGCTTTGTTGTGGCAAATGGGATGAGTTTGGACGTTATGTCGGGTGTGGCGAACCGTCATCACTGCTGCAGAAGAATGAGGTTCGAGTTGATGAACCGGAGAGAGAGTGAGATGCTTTAAACTCAAGATGATTATAGATTGAAATTGAAAGATCATAGATAGAATCGATCTACTTCGAATCGAGAGACTTCAACGTGCCTTCCCAGTATGGTATGATTCCTCGACGGGTAAGACTTTCTTTTTAAACCTGCCTTTCTTCAGGAATTCTGAAACCTTCTGTCTTTGAGTCAGTTCGCCCTACTTTTTTTTTTTCTTCCCCAGTCGAATGAATAATATGGCTCTATGCGCGAGTGGACTCTCAATAGAATTCCGAGCAGCATCTCTTGAACTGCTTGTTTTCGAGAATCGCTTGTCTAGCATAACATAATAGAGGTTGGTCCCCTCCGTAGCGCTAGGGTGAGCAAGCCAGTCTTTTATTCCTTCCTAGTGGATTGTAATGGATAGACCGAGCCGAGTTCGCTTTCGCTCTTCCTGGGTGTGAATTTCTGCCTTTAGTAAGGACACCGACCTTGTTATCCTTATCCCGATTGGGCATTCCAGGGTCTTCTGTGCATTTCGTCTAGTATCAGACGATTCCGCCGATTCTATTTCTTTATTCTACGTTAATAATCAATATCCTATGACGGGATGGGGGAAAGAAAGCAAGTGGTGCATCTATTCTCCTAAATGGAGTCTAAGTCCCCGTTAAGCCATTCAACGAGGTAATCCCGGCATTAGATTGAGGCAAGGGCGGCTATCCCTTTCTGTCTTTCCTGGTTCAGTATGAAAAGATTCAATCTTACTGGCAGGATTGTTCCCAGGTCATTGCTCTGAGACTAGCATCACATTGAGTGCACCAACCGAACCGAGGAAGGATCGAAAGGCAAAGGTGAAAGCCCAAATCCACGCTCTGGTTCCGCCCCTCTGTGAAAGGGCACCTATTGCGGTCACCCACGTCGAAAGGGTGAAAGCAAGGAGGAATTCCAAAGCAAGGATGCAGGCGAAAGCTAGGAGTCAGGGGCAAGCAAGGGTCAGCCCAACCGAAGGAAATTCAATTACAAACGAAGAAAGATACATTCCAACTGCTCCTAAGGTAAGGGCACGTGTCTACTGATAAAGCTGCTCCCCATTGACGGAGCTCAGAAGGTTTCATTTCTTCCAAAAGGTAGGCCGAAGTCAAATGAATGAAGTAGGAAAGTGGTCTCAGAGTCATCTTGAGATAGGAGTATAATGCTTTCTCCGTTTCATTCCCTATTGAATAGGTGAGCGAAAGACCGTAATCCAACTAAAAGAAAGTGGGCACTTGCACCGAGTAAGAAGGATAAGTCAATCCCACAATTTGCTCACTTGCTGTCCTCTCCAAGCTTGACTCGCAAAAGTGTGGCATTCAATGAAGTCAGAGAATGCTCGCCTTTTGATTGAGTTTCCGAACGAGGCCGACGAATGTGTGGAGTCTGATAGCTCACTCAAGTGTGGGTGGACCACCTTTCCGGGTGAGAAGTCAGGTTATTTATCCTAAACTGAAATAAGTCGACTCTCGTTCGGGCTACTGAAATGAACCAAAGGCTGTTGACTCCAAAGACCGAGGTTTAGTTTTGATTCCTGAAGAGCACCCTGCACCCTAGCTTATAAAGGTGACAAAAGTTAGGTTAATCGACGTCAAGGGTGGGTCGATAAGACGACAGAAAAGATAGCTCACCTAGTACTACCTTTCTCGAAGGAGTGAGAGAAAAAGAAAGCGGAAGCTGTCGTTACCTGGGCAGTTTGAATGGACAGAAAGGAGCTCCTTGAAGCTTACTAATAGGGGTCTTTGTTGTCTTTGTTCGTTCGTTCGCCGTTGGGGCTAGAGAAAATCCCAGTTTCGAATCGCACTAAGCCCAAGTAGAGCTAACGAGAGTCGCCTTGGTCCATGAAGGAAAAGCTCAAGGTCTAGCTCTATCTCCTTGCTCTGGTAGCTCAAAGCCCACCGGTACTGTCGACCCGCAGCTTACTTACCTAAGAAAAAAGGGCAGGATTTTTTTTCATAAACTAAGCTCGCAGGATCTAAAGTGGGGTCTCGCTACAAGTCGAGCTTGAAATGGAAAGTCCAACGGAGAAAGTCTCGCTCGCTTAGAGAGGAGCGATATACGCAGGTCTTGTTCTCTTTTCACCTTTCTAACTCCTCCTGCCAAAGGTGCGATGGGTTCGGGTGGCCTAACGAGATTAGCATAGCAGGTCTTTTTCATATGAACGGGAAAGAAGAGGCTGGGCTTAGGAGTACTTAAGAGCAAAAACTAAGCTGCGATAGAAGTTAGGTTTCATTTCTCCTATTTTTCTTCGGGTTGATTTGATCAGGAAGGAAGGGATTTCTCCTAACAATAGGAGA